AACCGGGGATTCACCAAGACAAACAAGAGAAAATTGCTTTTAAAGGGGAATAGACTGTGCCTTTCTTTTATTTCTTTTTGATTTTCTGCCTGCTGAATAAAAAAAGGGTTGGATATAGCCCTCTACCATATCTATACAAATAGAATAGTATCTATACAAATAGAATAGTCCATTTATTTATATGGACTGCTAAGTGCGGAGACGGGAATCGAACCCGTGACCTCAAGGTTATGAGCCTCGTGAGCTACCAAACTGCTCTACTCCGCTCTGTAGGGCCAAAAACTCGTGGACGAAAAAGGTTGAATACAAGTCTCTACCATGTCTAGACAAATAGAATAGTCTTTTTATACAGAATGGAGCGGGTAGCGGGAATCGAACCCGCATCGTTAGCTTGGAAGGCTAGGGGTTATAGTCGACGTTGGTTGATTATTTTGAACGTCTCTAATTCAAAACCGAACATGAAATTTTGATTTCATTCGGCTCCTTTATGGATATTCTCACCACTTAACATCTATGTTAGCTTTTCTGTCTGAATGGAACCAAAGCTCTCCGCTTTCTAGATGATCCCTATAGAGTAGGAGATAGAAATTCTCCTAAATATCTATCTAATCTACTTACTTCGTTCCCTAATTTCATTCAAGAGATCCTGAGGAAAAGAATTGGGTTTCCACCGAGCTGAAACAATATCCTGATGGTTCTAGTAAACCAAAACTATCGTTTTTTAGCTATTGGGCTTCCATTTCTTTTTTAACTAAAAGAAGATTTAGTTACGATTGGAAATAAACTTTTTTGTATCTTCATCCATAGATCCTTTACTCATATTTATTCAATTGGAAGACTTAATCCAATGCAAAATTATGCTTCGCGCCTCTGTACTCATAATCCAATTTGTATTTTGCATGCAAATTTAATTAGTCTTTGGATACTAATCGCGAGAATGTATATTCTTCCTCAATATGCTATTGAGAGGAAAAGGATTAAACCCTTTATAAGAACTAAAGTTTTCATCGGAATATGAATATAAAAAAACTTAAGGATGCCTTAAGTATATCATTTCAAATTCAGTTATTAATAGAACGAATCACACTTTTACCACTAAACTATACCCGCTACATGTAAATTATGATACCAACACTACCCTTTGTCAAGGGTAGCCATTCGAGGAGGAAGCTAATCCCACCTACGGAGAAAAGTGAGTAGTTGGTACTTCAATCGCAGGCCTTTAATTTAGGATTTAGATGGCCCCTCTCTAGTCTGTAAAAGAAATCTCTTCTTACCATGCCACTAGGGTATGAACCAAATGTATGCATTTCGATTAGGATCGTATTCTTTGTATTCTATAGTTTGATTATTCCTACAATATACACTAAGAGATATAGGTGACAGTACCTATCAATCCCTTTCTTCCTTTTCTTTTTTGTGCTGTAGAATAATTTTTATACTCTGCAGTACAAATTCGACTACCCGCTTTTTAGAATAAAATTCTTGATAAAACTCCAATATAGTTTGTTCAAAATACACCCTTCGAATAATATTCAAGTACTATTTCCAAAGGGTACCCGTTGGAAATTCCTGCAACAAATCCGTCCAAAACTGAAAAATTGAAAAGTTTTGAACTCGAAGGTTTTTCCAAGGAATGCCTGTGAAAAATTGTTTCAATCTCGCACCAAACCAAAACAGATAAGAAGTATATCACTGAAAATTAATAGAATACCCAGCCATAGGGGTATATGAGGAGGGCTAATTCCTTTATATCCCCAATTAGAATTAAGGGAAATAAAACATAAATGGAGAAAGTTCTCATCATAATATCAGCCAATAGAAGAAAAAAGCCCTAATTCTTCAGAACATTCTGAGCACGTGAGAAGTTACTAGGCTAAAGATAAAAAAAAAACAAAGTCTACCATTTTTTTAACAGCAGTTCTTATTGCCCTTTTGGCCTTTTTGAACCTCACCATGAATAAACTTCTCTATCTCAATATAGATAAAAAAATATCTACATATTATAGATATATATGTAGATATTATGTACATTATGCAGTACAGTAGATCTATAAAGGTAACTGAAAGTGGCTAATTTTTGAATAAAAAGCCCTTTTAACTCAGTGGTAGAGTAATGCCATGGTAAGGCATAAGTCATCGGTTCAAATCCGATAAAGGGCTTTTCCCTTATTGGTAGAGTAATGCCACGGCAAGACCGAGGTCATCGGATCGAATCCGATACAGTACTTTTCTACTAAATTCATTCACTTTATTTTCTTTTTTTTTTTGAAAATGTCTCTGTTTTTTATTGAATTTTATGACTTCGTTTAGTATGAGATGCCCATATTTTTGGTCTGAACACTAAACGAAGCACAGAGTTTAAATTGCAAAAAATAAATGAAATAGGACTCTTTTTTCTATTAGAACAATCAAATCAATATCTGTACTGAACTAATCTAGAATCCTTTTATTAATCTATTCTTATTCTATATCCTTTAAAACTAAAAGGAATTTCCCTAAAAAACAGGGGATAATCCGTGAATTAACCTAACTATCAACTAAAAAAAAAATCCTATGAAAGCATAATAGAAAAGTAGGAAAGACTCTTTGCTTTGATCTATTTATACTATTCGAGTCAAGTATATTGACAATTGCAAAAAACTGCTCATACTATCATTATAGCACTATCGTCTACTGATGCCCCTATCGTCTAGTGGTCCAGGACATCTCTCTTTCAAGGAGGCAGCGGGGATTCGACTTCCCCTGGGGGTAGGGAGTATTATAAAAAGAGGTTAATCATAGATTATCAAAAACCCTAGAATAAATTCTTCCTGGGTCGATGCCCGAGCGGTTAATGGGGACGGACTGTAAATTCGTTGACGATATGTCTACGCTGGTTCAAATCCAGCTCGGCCCAAAAATCTAGGGTTTCGTGAATATGAACTAAAGAAATAAAGGATAAAGAGAAAAGAAGAGGAAAATTTCTTTCTAAGCCGTATCTCTCCGATTCTTTTCTTACAAAGAAAACAGTTTTTCTGATTGAAAGGTTGATTATCGGTTGTTTTTAGGGATAAAAAATCGCGGCGTACTAGTTATGCCACTCTCACTATACCCACATATCCTATGTGGGTGTAGTAGTATATGATTCATCTATTTCTTAGAGTACGACAGACGAATCTTCTTAGGGTTCTATTTAAGAATAGGTATGCCATACACCCCGCAGGGATTGTAGTTCAATTGGTTAGAGCACCGCCCTGTCAAGGCGGAAGCTGCGGGTTCGAGCCCCGTCAGTCCCGAATTAGGGTTCCATGAATGGAAAAATTCATCTTTCCTTTTTTAATCAAGAATTTCCCTGAAAAGGGGGGGCAGAAGGCAAGATCAAATATCTATGGAGAACCCCCCTTACTTTACTTTTTTGATTTCGCAGCTCTCATCTCAATAAAAAGAGAGCTTTATAGGAATCTTTTTTTTTTTAACTACTTCTGGTTGATAAGGAAAGACATACATATCATACGTGGATTAGTATAATTTAAGATATTACTCTATTTTTATGGTATGATGATACCATCCTCATCTTAACTTCCTATTTGACTTGACTCTTATCTTAAGGAATAGAGTTCCGGTATTTTACCGGAATACAATCCATACACAAATTGTATTCGTTTATTGTTAGAGATTTCGTTTAATATAATTAGTTCCTTTTTGGGGGTTAAACCACACCGCTTCCATGTCGACTTTTTTTTATGAATCTGCTCTCATCTTTAGACCCAAAAAGCAGATATTGACAGTAATCTAATAAAAGAAAAATCAAGCAAACGCTCTTTTTCCTAAAATAAAATATTGGATCTTTTTTATTTAATATCCATCTCACTTCTACTTCTACTGCTTATTTGGATGTCTATGTGACCCACAGAAAGTCGGTTATATAATACATACATAATTGTATGTATAACTATAAGAAATAAGAAAAAGGAAGGGAAATTGGATAAGAAAGATTCTTGGCTATACATATACATATATATATATAGAAAAGCAAAAGTCGAAAAGGATAAAAAATAGAGTGGTTCCGAATCCAATCAAAAAACCTATTTTGGTCTTAGTATGGATAAGGGATCTTCCTATGTTATATTATTCCACTATCAACCACGAATTGATTTGATAGATCCTATATTCATAATATTAAATTGATTCAGTATTATCAGAATGCAAGTCCTCCCCTTGAATTTACAGGGAGATCCCTTTTCCCTCTCCATGGGATTACATCCCGAGTTATTGTGAAAAACAAAATAAAATAAAGAGGTTATGGAAGTAAATATTCTCGCATTTATTGCTACTGCATTGTTCATTCTAGTTCCTACTGCTTTTTTACTTATTATTTATGTAAAAACAGCCAGCCAAAACGATTAATTGGAATTCCAATTAATCATTGAAGAAATGAAAAAAGGATTAAAGAAAATAAAAATCCAAGTCTTAAATGAAAGGATCTGGTTGGAATCCTAAAGTGTGGTAGAAAGAACTACATATAGTTTTTTCTACCACACTTTAAATTCTTTCTATTATATTATCTTGAATCTACATAGAAAAGATTAGTAGATTGAAATAGTAATCTAATTCAACTTATTTTTTCACTACATCCACTTAATTTTAAGCAAGTCAAAATTAAAAAAATCGAAGACAATTCCTCATTGAAAGAATCCACGGGGAGGGAGAAAAATAATACGAGAATAGACTATAATAAAAGAAAAAAGTGAAAAAACCTGCGAATTTTTCTTACTTAAAAATGACGCGAGATGCTTCACGCGAGATCCTTCAAAAAAAAGAACAAAAAAAAATTCTAAGAATAAGAAAAGAGTATAAATGGAAAATGTGCGATATGTTGTGAATAGCTTGGTGTAAGAAAGTCTAATTTTCTTATGTAAAGAATTTGATTTTTACTCGTCACTTCTAGTAGAAATTCTTAATCTTAAAAGAGTTTTTTACAAAAGTGAAACAAAACTAAAGAAGGAGAGAAAAATAAAGTTTGCCAAAATGATTAATACAAAATAAAATGATCAATTAAAGAAAAGAGTTGATACTACAATTCGACTGGGCAATTAATTAGTAGTATCCCTAGAGTCCACTTCTCCCCCATACTACTAGCGAAAGAGAAAATGTAAAGACTACCATTAAAGCAGCCCAAGCGAGACTTACTATATCCATGTAAATTATGTCTCCTATTTCTATGAAGGAATTATTCTACTATTGATCAATAATCATAGTGGAATTAAGGGTACAGAGTCAAAATTATGCTCTAAGACTATGGATGAATCAGTTAAAGGAATTTACTCCTATCAAAATCTTATAGGATTTCTGGTAGAATTGGGGAGTATTAAGTAAAAATATGATAAATATACTCTTTCCTTAAAAAAGAGAGAAATTGGATACCTACTTTACCCATGTTTATTTTTGACCTAAACCCTACTGCCCCACTTTCTCTCTTTCTATGAAAGAGTGAAGAGACCTTATCCACTCCACAACTCCGAAATTGATTTTTGATCAGCCTATTCAATCCGATTCTCGACAGAATCAGTAGCCTTTACTTTAGTGTATGTAGGTAGCATAACATGTACGAAGTATATTGATATTGCTATTTCTTCGCAAAGTACCTTCTTCAATCTTAGATTGAAAAAAGACTTAAGGCCCTTTGGAAGTTTTAAATTCCCGAATCAATTCAAATTAATAAAAGAATAAGGAAACGCTACCTCATCTCTGTTGGTAGTTCCCCCTTTCGTTTGGGTCACTGCCGCCAAAACAAAGCCTCGTTTAAGGATATAACTATGGTATGGATTCTCAAAATCCAGTATTGCCAGACCTAGTTATTCTCTTGCCCCAACTTACGGGGGTACGAAATTTTTGAGTTTGATTAGTACTATAATCCTAAGTATTTTATTGATCAGGCGGCACCCAGATTTGAACTGGGGATAAAGGATTTGCAGTCCCCTGCCTTACCACTTGGCCATGCCGCCAAAAAATCCGATCTAAAATCGAGAAAAGAACAAGTATTCATCCATATTTTCTTACTAAAACCTCTTTTTTTCTATTCTATTGAAATGGCAAAGAAGCAAAAGTGGATTTCCAGTCACAGACTGAAAAATTCAGAACAAATTGGAACCATTAACTAGAATTTTTTTTAATTGCAGGAGTAAAAGACTTTTAAATTGGTATTCTCTCCTTTAATGGCATAATAAAATAGAATAAAAGCCTAATAAAATAGAATAAAAATTTCCCTAACCTGTATATTAGGTAAACTCCAGGTCCAAAAAGCATTATTATCTAGGGATCCCCCTTATGTACATATCCCTAAAGGGAATCATGCTTTCATTTTGCATTGCATTAAATATCTTGAATAAAAAGAGGAAATTTGCTCTGATATAAATTATAGCCTGGCCTTCTTTTCTTGGCCCACACAAGTGAAATTACGATAAAAGAAAGGGTATGTGAATAGGTGGATAACTAGATTAGCAAATACTTAAAAAAAGTAAGTACTTTATTTTAGGATTCTACAACGAACTACTTTATTTTTCAGCAATTCTATTACTACGAAACAAAAAAGAACTTTCAAATTCTTTTTGAAAATAAAACTAAGCGTACTATTCTAAATTGTAAATCGAACTAAAGTCAAACTTTCTAGTGCTTATAAATTATTATGGCTTTATTTCTTTCATAGAAAGGAGATAAAACGATAAATCTTTGCTATCCAATCTGATTAGAATATCATAAAGTTTAAGTGGCAGAATTTTTTCTAGGACTTTTTTATCAATTCATTTTAATTCAATTCCTACCCCTACGAAAGTAGAACTTTCGTCAAAATTCTCTTTATTGATATGTATGAAATACATATATGAAATACGTATGTGGAGTTCCCTAGAATTTCATGTGATTCAGTAAACAGAATATAGATTCCATGATTGCTAGATTGATCCGTAAGGATTGATAAAGATTGAGCTGATAATGGAATTTTTCTTCGATAAATAGGAAACTTAAGATTAAGATGCTCCGGAATGGAAATAAGGGAATGTCCACAATACCCGGATTTAGTCAGATCCAATTCGAGGGATTTTGTAGGTTCATTAATCAAGGCTTGGCAGAAGAACTTGAGAAGTTTCCAACAATTAAAGATCCAGATCACGAAATTGCATTTCAATTATTTTCGAAAGGGTATCAATTGCTAGAACCCTCGATAAAAGAAAGGGATGCTGTGTATGAATCACTCACTTATTCTTCTGAATTATATGTATCTGCGAGATTCATTTTTGGTTTCGATGTGCAAAAGCAAAGCATTTCTATTGGAAACATTCCTATAATGAATTCCTTAGGAACCTTTATAATAAATGGAATATACCGAATTGTGATCAATCAAATATTGCTAAGTCCTGGTATTTACTACCGCTCCGAATTAGACCACAAGGGAGTTTCTATATACACCGGGACTATAATATCAGATTGGGGAGGAAGATCGGAGTTAGCAATTGATAAAAAAGAAAGGATATGGGCTCGCGTGAGTAGAAAACAAAAGATATCTATTTTAGTTCTATCATCAGCTATGGGTTCGAATCTAAGAGAAATTTTAGATAATGTTTCCTACCCCGAAATTTTCTTGTCTTTCCCGAATGCTAAGGAGAAAAAGAGGATTGAGTCAAAAGAAAAAGCTATTTTGGAGTTTTATCAACAATTTGCTTGTGTAGGTGGGGACCTGGTATTTTCGGAGTCCTTATGTGAGGAATTACAAAAGAAATTTTTTCAACAAAAATGTGAATTGGGAAGAGTTGGTCGACGAAATATGAATCGGAGACTGAATCTTAATATACCTCAGAACAATACATTCTTGTTACCACGAGATGTATTGGCCGCTACGGATCATTTGATTGGAATGAAATTTGGAACAGGTATACTTGACGATGACGATATGAATCACTTGAAAAATAAACGTATTCGGTCGGTTGCGGATCTGTTACAAGATCAATTTGGACTGGCTCTTGGCCGTTTACAACATGCGGTTCAAAAAACTATTCGTAGAGTATTCATACGTCAATCGAAACCGACTCCACAAACTTTGGTAACTCCAACTTCAACTTCAATTTTATTAATAACTACTTATGAGACCTTTTTTGGCACATACCCCTTATCTCAAGTTTTTGACCAAACCAATCCATTGACACAAACGGTTCATGGGCGAAAAGTGAGTTGTTTGGGTCCTGGAGGATTGACGGGGAGAACTGCAAGTTTTCGGAGCCGAGATATTCATCCGAGTCACTATGGGCGTATTTGTCCAATTGACACATCCGAAGGAATCAATGTTGGACTTGCAGGGTCCTTGGCTATTCATGCGAGAATTGATCACTGGTGGGGATCTATAGAGAGTCCATTTTATGAAATATCCGAGACAGCAAAAGAAAAAAATGAGAGACAGGTGGTTTATTTATCACCAAATAGAGATGAATATTATATGATAGCAGCAGGAAATTCTTTGTCCTTGAATCAGGGTATTCAGGAAGAACAAGTTGTTCCAGCTAGATACCGTCAAGAATTCCTGACTATTGCATGGGAACAGATTCATGTTAGAAGTATTTTTCCTTTCCAATATTTTTCTATTGGAGGTTCTCTCATTCCTTTTATTGAGCATAATGATGCGAATCGGGCTTTAATGAGTTCGAATATGCAGCGCCAAGCAGTTCCACTTTCTCGATCAGAGAAGTGCATTGTTGGAACTGGATTGGAACGCCAAACAGCTCTAGATTCGAGGGTTTCCATTATAGCCGAACGCGAGGGAAAGATCATTTCTAGTGATAGTCACAAGATACTTTTATCAAGTAGTGGGAAGACTATAAGTATTCCTTTAGTTGCCCATCGGCGCTCTAACAAAAATACTTGTATGCACCAAAAACCTCGGGTTCCGCGGGGTAAATCCATTAAAAAAGGGCAAATTTTAGCGGAGGGAGCGGCTACAGTTGGTGGAGAACTCGCTTTAGGAAAAAACGTTTTAGTAGCTTATATGCCGTGGGAGGGTTACAATTTTGAAGACGCGGTACTAATTAGCGAACGTTTGGTATATGAGGATATTTATACTTCTTTTCACATCCGAAAATATGAAATTCAGACGGATACGACAAGCCAAGGCTCCGCTGAAAAAATCACTAAAGAAATACCACATCTAGAAGAACATTTACTCCGCAATTTGGACAGAAATGGAGTTGTGAGGTTGGGATCCTGGGTAGAAACAGGTGATATTTTAGTAGGTAAATTAACGCCTCAGATAGCGAGCGAATCCTCGTATATCGCGGAAGCTGGATTATTACGGGCCATTTTTGGTCTTGAGGTATCCACTTCAAAAGAAACTTCTCTCAAACTGCCTATAGGTGGAAGAGGGCGCGTTATCGATGTGAAATGGATCCAGAGGGACCCCCTCGACATAATGGTTCGTGTATATATTTTACAGAAACGTGAAATCAAAGTTGGGGATAAAGTAGCAGGAAGACACGGGAATAAGGGGATCATTTCCAAAATTTTGCCTAGGCAAGATATGCCCTATTTGCAAGATGGAACACCTGTTGATATGGTCTTCAATCCCCTAGGAGTACCCTCACGAATGAATGTGGGACAAATATTTGAAAGCTCGCTCGGATTAGCAGGGGATCTGCTAAAGAAACATTATAGAATAGCACCCTTTGATGAAAGATACGAGCAAGAGGCTTCAAGAAAACTTGTGTTTTCGGAATTATATGAAGCTAGTAAACAAACAAAAAATCCATGGGTATTTGAACCCGAGTACCCGGGAAAAAGCAGAATATTTGATGGAAGAACAGGAGATCCCTTCGAACAACCTGTTCTAATAGGAAAGTCCTATATTTTAAAATTAATTCATCAAGTTGATGAGAAAATCCATGGACGTTCTACTGGGCCCTACTCACTTGTTACCCAACAACCCGTTAGAGGAAGAGCCAAACAAGGGGGACAACGAGTAGGAGAAATGGAAGTTTGGGCTTTAGAAGGATTTGGTGTTGCTCATATTTTACAAGAGATACTTACTTATAAATCTGATCATCTTATAGCTCGCCAAGAAATACTTAATGCTACAATCTGGGGAAAAAGAGTGCCTAATCACGAAGATCCTCCAGAATCTTTTCGAGTGCTCGTTCGAGAACTACGATCTTTGGCTCTAGAACTGAACCATTTCCTTGTATCTGAGAAGAACTTTCAGGTTAATAGGGAGGATGTTTGATCAGAATAAATATAAATTCTTTTCTTATTTCTATTTTATGATTGACCAATATAAACATAAACTACTTCAAATTGGGCTCGTTTCCCCTCAACAAATAAAGGCTTGGGCTAACAAAATCCTACCTAATGGGGAAGTCGTTGGCGAAGTCACAAGACCTTCCACTTTTCATTATAAAACTGATAAACCAGAAAAAGATGGGTTGTTTTGCGAAAGAATCTTTGGACCCATAAAAAGCGGAATTTGTGCTTGTGGAAATTCTCAAGCGAGCGTAGCTGAAAACGAAGACGAAAGATTTTGTCAAAAATGCGGGGTAGAATTTGTTGATTCTCGGATACGAAGATATCAAATGGGATACATCAAACTGGCATGTCCAGTGACTCATGTGTGGTATTTGAAAGGTCTTCCTAGTTATATCGCGAATCTTTTAGATAAACCTCTTAAGAAATTGGAAGGCCTTGTATACGGCGATTTCTCTTTTGCTAGGCCCAGCGCTAAAAAACCTACTTTCTTACGATTACGAGGTTTATTCGAAGATGAAATTTCATCCTGTAACCACAGCATTTCTCCCTTTTTTTCTACCCCAGGCTTTGCAACATTTCGAAATCGGGAAATTGAGACAGGAGCAGGTGCTATTAGAGAACAATTAGCAGATTTGGATTTGCGAATTATTATAGAGAATTCCTTAGTTGAATGGAAGGAATTAGAAGACGAGGGGTATAGTGGAGATGAATGGGAAGATAGAAAAAGACGAATAAGAAAAGTTTTTTTAATTAGACGAATGCAATTGGCGAAACATTTTATTCAAACAAATGTAGAACCCGAATGGATGGTTTTGTGCTTATTACCGGTCCTTCCTCCCGAATTGAGACCCATTGTTTATAGGTCTGGGGATAAAGTAGTGACTTCGGATATTAATGAACTTTATAAGAGAGTTATCCGTCGGAACAACAACCTTGCCTATCTATTAAAAAGAAGTGAATTAGCGCCAGCAGATTTAGTAATGTGCCAGGAAAAATTGGTACAAGAAGCCGTGGATACACTTCTTGATAGTGGGTCTCGTGGGCAACCAACGAGGGATGGTCACAATAAAGTATACAAGTCCCTTTCAGATGTAATTGAGGGTAAAGAGGGAAGGTTTCGCGAGACTCTGCTTGGGAAACGGGTCGATTACTCGGGGCGTTCTGTCATTGTTGTGGGTCCTTCGCTTTCACTACATCAATGTGGATTACCTCTAGAGATAGCAATAAAGCTTTTTCAGCTATTTGTAATTCGCGATTTAATCACGAAACGTGCTACTTCTAATGTCAGGATTGCTAAAAGGAAAATTTGGGAAAAGGAACCCATTGTATGGGAAATACTTCAAGAAGTTATGCGGGGGCATCCTGTACTGTTGAACAGAGCACCTACCCTGCATAGATTAGGCATACAGGCCTTCCAACCCACTTTAGTAGAGGGGCGTACTATTTGTTTACATCCATTAGTATGTAAGGGTTTCAATGCGGACTTTGATGGGGATCAAATGGCTGTTCATCTACCTTTATCCTTGGAAGCTCAAGCAGAAGCCCGTTTACTTATGTTTTCTCATATGAATCTCCTGTCTCCCGCTATTGGAGATCCTATTTGCGTGCCAACCCAAGACATGCTTATCGGACTTTATGTATTAACGATTGGAAATCGTCGAGGTATTTGTGCAAATAGATATAATAGTTGCGGAAACTATCCAAATAAAAAAGTTAACTACAATAATAATAATTATACGAAAGATAAAGAACCCCTTTTTTCTAGTTCCTATGATGCACTGGGAGCTTATAGACAGAAACGAATTGGTTTAAACAGTCCCTTGTGGCTCCGATGGAAACTAGATCAACGCGTCATTGGATCAAGAGAAGTTCCGATTGAAGTTCAATATGAATCTTTTGGGACTTATCATGAGATTTATGCCCACTATCTAATAGTCGGAAATAGAAAAAAAGAAACCCGTTCTATATACATTCGAACCACTCTTGGTCATATTTCTTTTTATCGAGAAATAGAGGAAGCCTTACAAGGATTTAGTCGGGCCTATTCATACACTATCTAAATCTAAACAAGGAAGTTAGATTCGGCGATGCCCCTTTCGGGGGGCATTCCGATTTCGCTAGTACCATCTTTTTTGCCACGCAAATTCAGATTGAGATTGAGGAAAGGGGGTAAATTAAGTTTTCGAATCACTGACTCAGGCCTATTGTCGAATCCTACTCAGCAATTGTCGAATCCTACTCAGTCAAAAAAGGGGGTACTTATGTATGGCGGAACGGGCCAACCTGGTCTTTCATAATAAAGAGATAGACGGAACTGCTATGAAACGACTTATTAGCAGATTAATAGATCATTTCGGAATGGGATATACATCCCATATACTGGATCAAATAAAAGCTCTGGGCTTCCATCAAGCTACTACTACATCGATTTCTTTAGGAATCGAGGATCTTTTAACAATACCCTCTAAAGGATGGTTAGTCCAAGATGCAGAACAACAGAGTTTTCTTTTGGAGAAACACTATTATTATGGGGCTGTACACGCAGTAGAAAAATTACGCCAATCCGTTGAAGTATGGTATGCTACAAGTGAATATTTGAAACAAGAAATGAATTCGAATTTTCGGATAACAGATCCTTCTAATCCAGTCTATCTAATGTCTTTTTCAGGAGCCAGAGGAAATGCATCTCAGGTACACCAATTAGTAGGGATGAGAGGGTTAATGGCGGATCCTCAAGGACAAATGATTGATTTACCTATTCAAAGCAATTTACGCGAGGGACTTTCTTTGACAGAATATATAATTTCCTGCTACGGAGCCCGCAAAGGAGTTGTAGATACGGCTGTACGAACAGCCGATGCTGGATATCTTACACGCAGACTTGTTGAAGTAGTTCAACATATTATTGTGCGTAGAAGAGATTGTGGTACTATCCGAGGTAGTTCTGTGAGTCCTCAAAATGGGATGACAGAAAAACTTTTTGCCCAAACACTAATTGGTCGTGTATTAGCAGACGATATGTATATCGGTTCACGATGCATTGCTGCTCGAAATCAAGATATTGGAATTGGATTAGTCAATCAATTCATAACAGGCTTTCGAGCACAACCGTTTTGGGCACAACCGATATATATTAGAACCCCTTTTACTTGCCGGAGCACATCTTGGATCTGTCAATTATGTTATGGGCGGAGTCCCACTCATGGCGATCTGGTCGAATTGGGAGAAGCTGTAGGTATTATTGCGGGTCAATCAATTGGGGAGCCTGGGACTCAACTAACATTAAGAACTTTTCATACTGGTGGAGTATTCACAGGGGGTACTGCCGACCTTGTACGATCCCCCTCGAATGGAAAAATCCAATTCAATGAGGATTTGGTTCACCCCACACGTACCCGTCATGGGCAGCCTGCTTTTCTATGCTATATAGACTTGCGTGTAACTATTCAGAGTCAGGATATTCTACATAGTGTGAATATTCCGTTAAAAAGCCTGATTCTAGTGCAAAATGATCAATACGTAGAATCCGAACAAATAATAGCGGAGATTCGTGCCGGAACATCCACTTTGCATTTTAAAGAAAAGGTACAAAAGCATATTTATTCCGAATCAGACGGGGAAATGCACTGGAGTACTGATGTTTACCATGCGCCCGAATATCAATATGGTAATCTTCGTCGATTACCAAAAACAAGCCATTTATGGATATTGTCAGTAAGTATGTGCAGATCCGGTATAGCATCCTTTTCGCTGCACAAGGATCAAGATCAAATGAATACTTATTATTTTTCTCTTGACGGAAGATATATCTTTGACCTATCAATGGCTAATGATCAAGTAAGCCATAGACTGTTGGATACTTTTGGTAAAAAAGATAAGGAAATTCTTGATTATTTAACGCCAGATCGAATCATGTCCAACAATCATTGGAATTTTGTCTATCCTTCTATTCCTCAAGATAATTCGGATTTGTTGGCGAAAAAGCGAAGAAATAGGTTCGTCATTCCATTACAATATCATCACGAACAAGAAAAAGAGCTAATATCCTGTTTGGGGATTTCGATTGAAATACCCTTTATGGGTGTTTTACGTAGAAATACTATTTTTTCTTATTTTGACGATCCAGGATACAGAAAAGATAAAAGGGGTTCAGGAATTGTTAAATTTCGATATAGGACCCTAGAGGAAGAATACCGGACCCGAGAGGAAGAGTATAGGACTCTAGAGGAAGACTCAGAGGAAGAATATGAGAGCCCAGAGAACGAATATAGGACTCTAGAAGACGAATATGAAACCCTAGAAAACGAATATAGGACTCTAGAAGACGAATATGAAACCCTAGAAGATGAATACGGGATCCTAGAGGCCAAATATAGGACTCTAGAGAAAGACTCAGAAGAAGAATACGGGAACCCGGAGAACGAATATAAAACTCGAGAGGACGAATATGGAACTCTAGAGGAAGAAGAATACGGGAGCCGTGAAGATGGCTCAGAGAACGAATATCGGGCTTTCGAAGAAGACTTAGAGGAAGACTCAGAGGACGAATATGGGAGCCCAGAGGAAGATTCTATCTTAAAAAAAGAGGGTTTTATTGAGCATCGAGGAACAAAAGAATTTAGTCTAAAATACCAAAAAGAAGTAGATCGGTTTTTTTTCATTCTTCAAGAACTGCATATCTTGCCGAGATCCTCATCCCTAAAGGTACTTGACAATAGTATTATTGGAGTGGATACACAACTCACAAAAAATGCAAGAAGTCGATTAGGTGGATTGGTCCGAGTTAAGAGAAAAAAAAGCCATACGGAATTAAAAATCTTTTCCGGAGATATTTATTTTCCTGAAGAGGCGGATAAGATATTAGGCGCCAGTTTGATACCACCAGAAAGAGAAAAAAAAGATTATAAGGACTCAAAAAAAAGAAAAAATTGGGTTTATGTTCAACGGAAAAAAATTATCAAAAGCAAGGAAAAGTATTTTGTTTCAGTTCGACCTGCAGTCGCATATGAAATGGACGAAGGGACAAATCTAACAAGACTTTTCCCGCAAGATCTCCTGCAAGAAGAGGATAATCTCCAACTTCGACTTGTCAATTTTATTTCTCATGAAAATAGCAAGTTAACTCAAAGAATTTATCACACGAATAGTCAATTCGTTCGAACTTGCTTGGTAGTGAATTGGGAACAAGAAGAAAAAGAGGGGGCTTGTGCTTCCCTTGTTGAGTTAAGAACAAATGATCTGATTCGCGATTTCCTAAGAATTGAGTTAGTGAAGTCCACTATTTCATATACAAGAAGAAGGTATGATAGGACAAGCGCAGGACCGATTCCCAATAATAGGTTAGATCGCAACAATACCAAGGCAAAGATTCAATCACTTAGCCAACATCAAGAAGCTATTGGCACCTTGTTGAATCGAAATAAAGAATACCCATCTTTGATGATTTTGTCGGCATCCAACTGTTCTCGAATTGGTTTATTCAAGAATTCGAAATATCCCAATGCGGTAAAAGAATCGAATCCTAGAATTCTTATTCGAGATATTTTTGGGCTCTTAGGCGCTATTGTACCTAGTATATCGAATTTTTCTTCATCTTACTATTTATTAACACATAATCGGATCTTGTTAGAAAAATACGTGTTCCTTGACAATGACAATTTGAAACAAACCTTCCAAGTACTTAAAAGGCTTAAATACTCTTTAATAGATGAAAATAAAAGGATGTCAAATTTCGACAGTAACACCATGTTGGATCCATTCCATTTGAATTGGCACTTTCTCCATCATGACTCGTGGAAGGAGACATTGGCAATAATTCACCTTGGACAATTTATTTGCGAAAATGTATGTCTATTTAAATCGCACATAAAAAAATCTGGTCAAATTTTCCTTGTTAATATGGACTCCTTTGTTATAAGAGCAGCCAAGCCTTATTTGGCCACTATAGGAGCTACTGTTCATGGTCATTATGGAAAAATCCTTTACAAAGGAGATAGATTAGTTACCTTTATATATGAAAAATCGAGATCTAGTGATATAACGCAAGGTCTTCCAAAAGTAGAACAAATATTCGAAGCGCGTTCAATTGATTCACTATCGCCGAATCTCGAAAGGAGAATTGAGGATTGGAATGAGCGTATACCAAGAATTCTTGGGGTTCCCTGGGGATTCTTGATTGGAGCTGAGCTAACCATCGCCCAAAGTCGTATCTCTTTGGTTAATAAGATCCAAAAGGTTTATCGATCCCAAGGGGTACAGATCCATAATAGACATATAGAGATTATTATACGCCAAGTAACATCAAAAGTACGGGTTTCCGAAGATGGAATGTCTAATGTTTTTTTACCTGGGGAATTAATAGGACTATTGCGAGCAGAAAGAGCAGCGCGAGCTTTGGATGAATCAATCTATTATCGGGCAATCTTATTGGGAATAACAAGGGCTTCCCTGAATACCCAAAGTTTCATATCTGAAGCAAGTTTTCAAGAAACTGCTCGAGTTTTAGCAAAAGCTGCCCTACGAGGTCGTATTGATTGGTTGAAAGGCCTGAAAGAAAACGTAGTTCTGGGGGGAATTATACCTGTTGGTACCGGATTCCAAAAATTTGTGCAGCGTGTCCCACAAGACAAGAACCTTTATTTCGAAATTCAAAAAAAAAATCTATTCACGTCGGAAATGAGAGATATTTTGTTTCTCCATACAGAATTAATTTCTTCTGATTCTGACGTAACAAACAATTTCTATGAGACATCAGAACCCCCATTTACTCCCATTTATACCATTTAAGGATATATAAAGCATATAAAGCAAATTTTTTTACTTTAATTGAAACTAGACTTTTGACCTTAGAATGCTAACAGATCTAATTTTCAATTTTGTATTTTCGTATTTTCCTAAATAAAAGAAGTCAGTTAATTTATTAAGGCTGTGTTTATATCATGTATCAATGGCCAATTCTGAGTAGAAGGTTCCATCGGAACAATTATTATTTATTTCAAGATATTTCGGCTCTTTCTTAATCTTCAAAAAGAAATCAATTCTGTAATGGTAAGACGAAAAAAAGAAAAAAAGGGAAGTGTGGAAAAAATGACAAGAAGATATTGGAACATCCATTTGAAAGAGATGATAGAAGCAGGAGTTCATTTTGGTCATGGTATTAAGAAATGGAATCCTAAAATGGCCCCTTACATCTCGGCAAAGCGTAAAGGTACTCATATTACAAATCTCGCTAGAACGGCTCGTTTTTTATCAGAAGCTTGTGATTTAGTTTTTGATGCAGCAAGTCAGGGAAAAAGCTTCTTAATTGTTGGTACCAAAAAAAGAGCAGCGGATTTAGTAGCATCAGCTGCAATAAGGTCTCGTTGTCATTATGTTAATAAAAAGTGGTTCAGCGGTATGTTAACGAATTGGTCGATTACCAAAACTAGACTTTCTCAATTTAGAGACTTAAGAGCGGAAGAAAAGATGGGAAAATTCCACCATCTCCCAAAAAGAGATGTGGCAATCTTAAAGAGAAAATTATCTACCTTGCAAAGATATCTCGGCGGGATTAAATATATGACGAGGTTGCCTGACATTGTGATCGTCCTTGATCAGCAAAAAGAGTATATAGCTCTTCGGGAATGCGCCATTTTGGGGATTCCTACTATTTCTTTAGTCGATACAAATTGTGACCCAGATCTCGCGAATATATCGATTCCTGCCAACGATGACACTATGACTTCAATTCGATTGATTCTTAACAAATTAGTATTTGCAATTTGTGAGGGCCGTTCTCTCTATATAAGAAATCATTGATTAAGATTAAGAATAATAGTGAATTCTTAAGCAACTACGTAGATTTATGGGATCAGTTACTATTTTTTTTGCATAGATAAAAGAAGGGGAATATTGATATATATTAGAGGGTATTGATATATATTATCATTTGATGTGATTTCTTGGTATCCTAAATATAAGATTAATACTTCAAGTTGCTGAGTTGAGAAAGAGATGGTTGAATCAAAAGAATTCCTTTTTTGAAGTTCAATTTTTATCAGAGGACAATATGAATATTACACCATGTTCCATTAAAACACTCAAGGGGTTGTATGATATATCAGGCGTAGAAGTAGGCCAACACTTCTATTGGCAAATAGGAGGTTTCCAAATTCATGCCCAAGTACTCATCACTTCTTGGGTCGTAATTACTATCTTGCTGGGTTCAGTTATCATAGCTATTCGGAATCCACAAACCATCCCAACCGACGGTCAGAATTTCTTCGAATATGTCCTTGAGTTTATTCGAGATTTGAGCAAAACTCAGATTGGAGAAGAATATGGTCCCTGGGTTCCCTTTATTGGAACTATGTTCCTTTTTATTTTTGTTTCGAATTGGTCGGGTGCTCTTTTACCTTGGAAAATTATAGAGTTACCCCACGGGGAATTAGCAGCGCCCACGAATGATATAAATACTACTGTTGCTTTAGCTTTACTCACATCAGCGGCATATTTTTATGCGGGTCTTAGCAAAAAAGGATTGAGTTATTTCGAGAAATATATTAAACCAACCCCAATCCTTTTACCAATTAACATACTAGAAGATTTCACAAAACCATTATCGCTTAGTTTTCGACTTTTCGGAAATATATTGGCGGATGAATTAGTCGTTGTTGTTCTTGTTTCTTTAGTCCCTTTAGTAGTCCCTATACCGGTCATGTTTCTTGGATTATTTACAAGCGGTATTCAAGCTCTTATTTTTGCAACGTTAGCCGCAGCCTATATAGGTGAATCCATGGAAGGTCATCATTGAATTGACTAATTTTCGAAATAGTCTTTTTTTTTGCTTAGTCCGATTCATGCATGGTTGCAGATAATCCTCCTGGTTAGAAAACTAACTAGTTCAAAATGCGTATGAATATATAACCTAGAGTTGTAGGAGAGAGAATAGACTATATTACGGAATTTTTAAATTATATATGCTTTCAGGGGAGGATGCAAAATCGGTTAGATCTATATTCTTAATGTCTATAAGATAGTCATCTTTTGTGAGGTTTTCTAAGGAAGATTTTGGAATTGGATTCCATCGAAAATAAGAAAATATGCAAACAAAATAGAAGAAACAAATGTATATAGGATTTTATTTATTTCTAAGTTAGATTAGATTCATTATCTAATCCGATATATAGAAAGAATTGGATTCCATATCCAGTTCTATGCAGCATATTGTTATCAATTGTATATCTTGATTTGATTCCTATTGGATTTGATTTGGATTAGTTCGATTTCAATAGGGGTTCTTCCTGTATTTCGTCTTTTATTATGGATTAGATGAAGGGAGAAAAAAGGAACTCAAGGATATCGAAGAGTAAAAAAAGATGGAATGAAAGGGTGGTTGGTTGGAAAGAAAGAGAAATCGAATAATGAAATAATGATTAGAAACTAAAAACGAGATCTCGAAGTAGTTCGGACGATTTAGATTATCATTTCAATTTGTACTTTTTAGTTACTTTTACCCAATAGAGCTTAGAAGTTAAAAGTAATAATTTCTTGGTTGATTGTATCCTTAACCATTTCTTTTTTTTGACACGAGGAACTCACCATGAATCCACTAATTGCTGCTGCTTCCGTTATTGCTGCTGGATTGGCTGTAGGGCTTGCTTCTATTGGGCCCGGAGTTGGTCAAGGTACTGCTGCAGGACAAGCTGTAGAGGGTATTGCGAGACAGCCAGAAGCAGAAGGGAAAATCCGAGGTACTTTATTGCTTAGTCTAGCTTTTATGGAAGCTTTAACAATTTATGGACTGGTTGTGGCACTAGCGCTTTTATTTGCGAACCCTTTTGTTTAATCCTAAAAAAGAAAATAAGTCCTTTAGATTAGATACTTTTTTCTTTTTTAGTAAATTGGTATTTGCTTCTGTAATTCCAAGTATATCAATACTTTTTTTTATTATATTATTCCAGGAATTTTTTATTTATCGGGACAGAGAATACCCCGGGGGAGGTTGATTTGAGCATGATCAATTTAGGTAGAAGATATGCTCGCCCTCTTCCTTCCCTTCTTAGTTTAGGATAGTGGAAAGTCTTTTTCCTTTTATTTTAGGAATTTTTGGAACATTTTAACAAAAGAGATCTTTCAAAAGGAGATCTTTCACAGGTCAAACGAGACCTAAGACTTAATCTAAAAGAAATTATTAGATTGAATCTATTTGCATTAAAAAAAGTGCATTAAAAAAACCGATAAAAAAAGGGCGAGCGAAGTAAGTGATCGAAAAACTTTCTTCTTTGTTCGTCCTATCTATAAGAGGAGAGCGTATGAAAAATGTAACCCATTCTTTTGTTTTTTTAGCTCACTGGCCATTCGCTGGGAGTTTCGGGCTTAATACCGATATTTTAGCAACAAATCTAATAAATCTAACTGTAGTGGTTGGCGTATTGATTTTTTTTGGAAAGGGAGTGTGTGCGAGTTGTCTATTTCAAGAATAGATTGGATCTATCCGGCTGCACTTAGCATATTTTTTAATATTTTTTTTGGGAGGGGATAAATAAGAAAAGTGCACGATCTCCACGAATTACTTCTGAATAATTTCAGAAATCATATGGAAGAACCATAGCATTTCGGAACTCATTGGGAAATTTACTTTGATTCTCTATAGACCAATAATGTGAGACCATTAACACGGTTAAAGCTAAACTGCTTGAAGTCCAGGCAAAAACGGGTACTCTTTCTACAACTATATTAGTATCGAAATGCTTTATTAGTATCCAAATGCTTTAAACGGGAAATAGCTAGTGTAGAATTTATCTGATATAGAACACTCATATCGATAAAATGGTTTGAACTATTTACTAGAAGGGCACCCTGCCCTTTTTCCAATGCCGAATCGACGACCTGTGTATAAAAAAATAGAAATTTTTTGGATTTAAGGAAAGAAAAAGAATTCTAGCAATTTTTATTTTCCATTTATTTACTTCATTTTTCTTAATGAAATTGTTAACTAACAGAGCAAATACAAATAAAAAAACAACTTTGCTGACCATGATAGATTTTTATCTAGTCGGAAGAGTCCTCTTAATATTTATCTAGTCTTATATACGTTTCGGTATATTGAAATACAAAGAGAAAGGAGGATAGAGGATAGGCTCATTACAAAAAAAAAGATATGGAAATAACCATAATCCATAGTAAAAAAGAAAAAAAGGAGCGTGAGAGCCAAATGAATCGAAAGATTCATGTTTGGTTCGGGAAGAGATCATAAAAGTTGTAAACTTAATAGCAAGATAATCTACTTTCATTAAAAGATTTATTAGATAATCGAAAACAGAGGATCTTAAGTACTATTCGAAATTCGGAAGAATTGCGTAGAGGGACCCTTGAACAACTCGAAAAAGCTCGGCTTCGATTACAGAAAGTCGAACTAGAAGCAGATGAGTATCGGATGAATGGATACTCTGAGATAGAACGAGAAAAAGCAAATTTGATTAATGCTACTTCTATGAGTTTGGAACAATTAGAAAAGTCTAAAAATGAAACCCTTTATTTTGAAAAACAAAGAGCGATGAATCAGGTCCGACAACGGGTTTTCCAACAAGCCGTACAAGGAGCTCTAGGAACTCTGAATAGTTGTTTGAATACCGAGTTACATTTCCGTACGATTCGTGCTAATATTGGCATTCTAGGGGCCATAGAGTGGAAGAGATAATTAAAATTTATTAGGCCTTGAACTTCTACTTTCGTTTAGAATTTAGGCATTATTTTTCCCCTTGCTTCCGAAAAAAAAAAAGATTCAAGAAACACTAATGGCAACCCTTCGAGTCGACGAAATTAATAAAATTCTCCGAGAACGTATTGAACAATATAATAGGAAAGTAGGAATTGAGAATATTGGTCGCGTAGTTCAAGTGGGGGATGGGATTGCTCGTATTATAGGTCTTGGTGAAATAATGTCAGGTGAATTAGTCGAATTTGCAGAAGGGACTAGAGGTATTGCTCTGAATTTGGAATCCAAAAATGTTGGAATTGTATTAATGGGCGATGGGTTGATGATACAAGAGGGAAGTTTTGTAAAAGCAACAGGAAGAATTGCTCAGATACCCGTGAGCGAGGCTTACTTGGGTCGTGTTATAAATGCTCTCGCTAAACCTATTGATGGGAGAGGCGAAATTGTCGCTTCGGAATCTCGCTTAATTGAATCTCCTGCTCCGGGTATAATTTCCAGACGTTCTGTGTATGAACCCCTTCAAACAGGGCTTATTGCTATCG